ACTGTTGCGGGTCGGTGCCTTCTGCCCATTCTTTAAACTCCGATTCATAGAGAAATCTACGATCAAAGATAGAACGAGATCCATTTTCCACCATCTCTAAGGGATTCCTTGGTTCGGGCCGAAGAAGCGAGGATCCCACCAGAGCGCCTTCTACTACTTCTAATAGGCCATCAACTAGATCAGAATCCGTCTCAACGAGTCTATAAGAAGTGATCCAATTTTTTTCATCGGGTCCGGGTAGAGACCAAAGATCTTGAGCGATCGATCCGGCAGAACAACTCAAAAGAGAAAGAAGTATCGTTAATTTCTTCATGTTCGTTCCAAGTTCGAAGAACCATTTGTACAAATAAGGATCCCCTTCGTAACATGATTGCTTCTTCATATAGATAGATATAGGATCTATAAGGCAGCAATTATTTATAAGTACATTTTGTGCAACAGCCCTTCCTATCTGATAGAAAAGGATCCCATGATCCGGAACCGGTCTTACATGGGCTCGCAACTCCCAAGTTTGTCTATGAAGAGCGAATCGAATTGTATTCGTGTCTATAATTGATTTCTTCTGTGTAATACTAATCGATAGGGCCTCATTGGTAATTGCTACAAGATCTCGTGCATTGTAACCCATGGCTATGGACCCGAATCCATTAGTATGGAACATTTTCTTTTCCAAGTGAAATCCCCTAGTATATGAAAGGGTGAAAACGTGCTTTCGTTGTTGTGGAATAAGAAGCCTTCGTATCTTAATGCATGTATTTAATTTATTCGGAGCTATTAGAGCGGGATCCACTTTTTGGGGAATATGAGTCGAAGCAATAACAAGAATATCTCTAGTGGACCGTCTTTCACAATTCCCGGAGAGATAGTTCAATAATAAACCGAGGGACTCCGACTCATCCACATACAGATCATGAATGTTTGGAATCCATACTATGCAAGGAGACATTGTTCTTGCCAATTCGAATTGCAAGTGGATAGAAGCTAGGTCTATTTCCAACTCGATAATATACCTAAGTATCTCATCATCCACCGTATACTCCTCCCTCAGCTCCGGGTCCGAGTCCAAGTTCGAATAAAAAGAGTCACGATCATCAATATCGTCCACATCTTTAAGCGCATCCATATAGTCCTTAGCAGGATCGCTATCATCATCAATATCCACATCATCAAGCGCTTCCGTATAGTCCTCAGGATCGAGATCATCAATAACTATTTTCAAATCCAGCTTGTTCAGAAATACCGTAATGAAAGGAAGATAGGAGTTTGTCGCTAGGGATTTGACCAAATAGGATCGTCCAGTTCCTATAGGACCTATCACTAAAATACCCCTAGAGGGGGATAGGGCTAGGCGGAACGAAAAGGGTTTTGGTTTTCCATGAGATGGGAAATGAAAACTATTAACCCCACACGAGGTTTGTGAATAAGTGATTGTCTGATAATGAGCAAGGAATATCCGTCTTTCTGCTAAACAGGATGTATTGAACTCATAATTCATTAGATCCTTTTGATGAATGTCAACTACGTATCGTAAGTAAATTGCTCCCGCTTGTTCAAACATTTGATAACCATAGTCACTCTTTACTAAATGATCAATATGAGTCAGACTCCATAGAATTTGATCAATCCCTTTTTCTGGCCTTAAGGTGGAGAAATGAAACGAGTAAACTCTCTCTTTATCCAAAAACCAATCACAGGTCTCGATCCAGGATTCTATTTCATCATGAGTCTGAAACCTTTGTCCTTTTCTTATCCATGAATAGATCTCTTTACTTGTATGACTTAGATGTCTCGTATTTCTCGAAAAAGTGATTCGATTGATGGGATTTGGTATGATACTTATGAGATCGATGAGATTGAAAAATATCTTCTGTATAAATTTGACCCCATACGCGGGACCACCACCAAATAGCGCAAAACCCAGTATTTCTGCTAGAAAATCTTCTAACTGTTCCTGAGCAACTAGAAAGAGATTCTTTAACCAGAAAGAATTCGGTTCAGGTTTAGGATACCCATCCACAAGTTTGTACACCTCAATCATGTATGATGGAATCGTCAAAGATTTTATCCTCTCGAACTCTGTCTGTAACTCACTAGAGTCTAGGGAAACAGAGAAAAGAAGTACCTGAACGAGACATCCAGCAAGAAGAAGAAGTAAAAGGCTTGAATAGAGGAACTCCCGAACATTTGGCGAGCTCAGATGTGTCGATATCAACAGTGACTCATTATTTCGATGAATCATTTCTTCGACCCGAAGAAGCCTACGGAAACACTTCCACGAAATATCACTTGAAATCTCACTTATCGGTGCCCACAATCCCCACAATTTTAGTTTAAGAGCTCGCCATTTTAGCTTAAGAATTCGCCATGCTGATCTGTGCATAATATAATGAAAATTGGATACAAATTTGTGACTGCTACTTAGCATCGGCAATAGGTCTGAAAAAGCATCTAAAAATATCAAATTTAGATATTTGTACCCTGTCGAAGTAAAGAACCACGG